TCCGTCTTCAGGACGATATAGTCACAGGTTTTCACTTCTCAGTGAGTGAAAGATTTTTCCCCGGGTGTACGTTGAAAGCTTCTATCGTAGAACTCATTCGAGAGGGCTTGGTGGTATTAAGAATGGTTCGGGAAGGGGGTTGTTCTAAAATAAAGTGAAAATGCCATCTCTATGGACCATTCTATGTTATATATTCGGTCTTCATAAATTCATATATAGGTTGAAGTTGATTCGGTGGCTCTTTAAATCGCTGGGAAACGCTCTTCAGGGTTGTGAGGAGGACCCTCTTTCGAAAGATTGGTTAGAGTGGTACAAAAAAAGCTTTTATGCTTTTCTTTTACTGTACCGCCTAATGATGGACGTATATGATGTACAGAACAAAGCGAAGGAAAAAAATCGGGGGAAAGGGGGTTCTCTTAAGAATAAAGAAGACGAATAGAATCTAATTCATGTTCATGCTAAGAGAAGAGCGGATCCAATACCAAGACGACTATCGAGAAAGCAAGCAATCTTCTTTTTGACTCATTCCATTCTTCTTCTGCTGAAATGCTATGGACGTCACACACAATCTAGAAAACGACTCAAAGTGTCAGAACTCAGACCTTGAGAGAAGCCGCAGTTGACTGCTATTTCGGCCTAGACGATCCTTAGACGCACAAGGCGCTTCGAATTGTACAAGTCAGTCGTTCCTGGAGCTCTTCCTCTGTCCCCATCAGCCGATGGTTGAACTGAGCAAAAGAGACCTGATGCCATTTGCAATTACAGTATCTTTTTCTGTAGTACAAGTACTAGGTGAAAGAGAGGGTCGACCGAAGGGAGACATATTTTCAATATTGCGATGAATAAGAATCCAACTAGAAAGCGCTTTTCTCTCGGGAAATGGGTGATACTCAGATGCTTCACTGACATAATATTCATTTGTCTCAACTTGTCGAACCGCTACTCGAATCCTAAACGGCGGGAAGGGATCGAAAAAGAAGTTCCATGATACAGTCAGAAGATGATCGCTCTCTAGCTATGAAGTATAATCTTTCTCTAGGAAGAAAATAGCTAGTCGCAAGAAAGAATAAAAGAGATGCTGCTATTGATGAATCATCTATGTATTCGACCGGGGCGCTGAAGAGCGAGAGTTCAGAAGTGCGACAAAAAAGAAAGGCTTGGAGACCTGAGGAACGAAGTGAGCTATAGATTGACCGCTGCCCCCTCGTTATGATAATGAATCATTCCCCGTGAGATTCGGGACAGGATTTAAGTCCAAAGAGATGGGGGCGTACTTGCTCCATAGAGCGAAATAGACCTGGCACATCACAAGCCATCTAACTTAAAATAGAGAGTAGGGCATGTGACTCAGGCTTGCTTTCTTCAAATCTTGCGCTCTGAACTACACCCATCCAGCGATAAGGGTGAACGTGGAGAAGAGCATCAACTAAACTGTCGCCGCATGGATTGACAAGGAGCCACTGTTCAGACGAGAGTCAAAAAGTCAGGATGCCCAGAAATGGGCAAAACAAAGCCTTTAGCGTGCCAAAACCCCTTTTAGCTTTCTGCCTACTCGGCTCGGACTAATCCTTCCCTACTAGAGAGAGTACATAAAAATAAGTAGATCCGTGTGGACTCAAAACCAGAGAGATTGCGATAGAAAAAAGTACTCTCGAGTGATCGAATGACTCAAAGAAAGCGGGTCGACGCCAGCTATAATGGTTGAAATCATCGCTCGCAGGTAACCGTTAGCGGGCTACAGTGCCTCGTAATAGTCGAATCTTGGATATAAAATAAAGAGAGCCCTCCCTTCGGTCGTCGTCGTCCCTCGCTCTGCCAAAGAAAAATAAAAATAGGTAAATTTTTGCCCAGTATAGCTTACAAAGCCTAGGCCAGTGAAAGACGGGGGCATTTAACGACCCGACACAGGAAAAAGCGATAGATCTCAAGGGCAAAGTACTCATTCCGGGCATGACTCGGAAGATGAAGAGGGGGCAGGCACTTCAGTCCAGTCCTATGGGTTCCTCATTTTCCTATGGTCGAGCGGTTTGGTTGGCCTGTGATGAAGAAGAACTTAGATGATGACAATGGAGCTAGTCACAGAGCTTAGTCATAGGTTACACTATGATCCCGATGCCTGAAAGCTCTGTTCGCCTACTGGTGAGAGAAGCAATCCTCCTTCTAGGGCTGGGCTCAGATCTCTTTTGAGGCACAGTGTCTTTCAACTAAGCGCTGAGCTGAGCCCCTGCGATGACTAGGTCAAGCGGCGTAACTGAAGCTTCTTGCGCCTAATTCAATTGAGCTGCTAGGCTTCCTTACCTAAGCCCTGACTCGGAAATTCGACGCTAAGCCTAGGTTCATTGGCCTTTTTTCGATGTCAATGCTCTGACAGTGATTCTCTAATCTCTAAAGAGAAGGGTCGAAAGAAGAAAGTCTAGACTTTTCTCTGATTCATAGTGGGAGCTGTTTGGCTATTAGTCACTTTTCTCGCTCCTCAAGAAAGACGGCTAGAAACTTCCTATTAGGAATGGCTTCTTCCTTTCTGGTTGTGTTGTTACAGACCAGACTGTTATAACAGGGCAGGGGAGACGGAGAACTAATCTCATACAAGCTATGCTCGGGCAATAGCGCCGCTAAGGACTGAAAGTACTTACTTGATAGAGTAAGGAAGGTGAAGGATCGCTTAGTGACCTTTAGTCCTGCAGGTAGCGAAAGTCTGATCAAGTGACTCGTAGTTGACGGGCGAGAGACGAAAGGTGGGAACTTCGGAGTGATGTTAAGGCCCCGAAGGCCGCAAAGTGGCCCGGCGGAAGGGAAGTTGGTCACCTGCAGAAGTAAACAAAAGACTGGTATGGGGTATGGTAGCTGAAAGAGTTTCGAATCAGTGTTCAAAACTGATTGAGGGCTCCCGAAGAGGCTAGTTGACTCACTATAGCTATAGTCTCAATCTGGTAACCAACCAAAGCGCATGCATGACTATGGCTGCCATTTATGCAAGCATTCTCATTCACAAGCCCAAAAAGCAAGAGCAGTCTCTTCATAGCACCCAGCACCCGGCAGTCCCTTACCTATAGCCTTAGATTTAGATTAAGGGTTAGCTGAAATTATCAAAGTATATAATAAAAGGCCCTAAGAAGCCTGACTGACGACCGCTCATCCGGCTCCTCCTGCATCTGATTACTCAAAGCAACCTCAGAAAAGAACACCCGCCCAAGGCCATAACTTTCCCCTTTTTCCAGGTTCAACCTAATTTTAGGGAGTAGGAGTGCACCACTGGCTTCTTCGCCTTTTGAGAAGCGGGGTTTCGGACGACTGACACCTATAATAATTCCTTTCTTCTTAACTGAATACGGAGAATGCGGAACTTTTCATCAAACACAACCTCTTGGAGGAGAAGACCCTATGCGTCTTTGACAGAGAGCCGGAATTCCATTCATTTCATAAGCCGTTTTGATCCTTTGACATGTATTACTTTTTCATTTCACCGGTGAATCAACTACTAATGGTTACATAGTAAGAAAGGTTCTACCTTAGTAGCTTCGAGTAAGTAGCAAGGCAAGGCTGATGCCCCCGTATAAAACGGGCGAGAATTTGAGAAGAAGAAATGCCCATGAACGCTTTCCAAGAAAAGAATGAATCTTGTGGTGGTACGACGGGCGGGCGTGAGCCGGAGAGATAGGCAATAAAGAGAAATCGTTTACCCTAATGATGACATCGGCTATTGGAGTGACGCCGAGGCAGAGGGAAAAAGGATCTGTGCCTGAGTCAACTACCAATCTGCCATTCTCCCTTACTAGGACCCCAGATAAACTAGCCACCTCGCACTGTCCCGCCCCCCCGAATCTTTCGACCATCCCAAAGATATGCGGAGGATGAATCCGACTTTTTATATAGGTTAAGCATATATTTAGGGACTTAAACATGAAGATATAGTCTTTTTTCATTACTCTCGAAGAGGTTAAGACGGTGCCGTATTAGTGATCCAACAGGGAAAAAGTAAAAAAGGGCCGACGCTACCCACAAAAAGCTTTGATTTTTATAAGCTACGGGCGGCACCCTATATCATAACACTTCTCCTTCCGACCTTCCAGCACCGGGCAGGCTTTTTCCCTCTCCGGCGGGGAGCCCCGAGCGGATCATTTCCTTGGTTAGGTTTTTTTATTTCTTCCCCCTTCAGTCCAGTCTCCATGAGGATGACGAATAGGCCCCCTCTTCTCGGGAATGGAGGGAGCAGCAGCCCAACCCACCTTAATTATGCATACACTTGCCCTACCTATCATGTCTTAAGCATAAGGCCACTAGCTTATAGTTATTAGCGCTTAGCTACTGCGTATAAGTTTCTTTCTTCTTTACTTTATGGAAAGTGACACTTTTTTATTCTCTGAGCTCCTACTGGGTCAAGCGAACTCACTCCTTCATCTTCGGAAATGAACCCTAGAAGGCTACCGGAAGACATTCCAGACTTGACTTGAACAGACCTTCTTCTTTTCTTCCATCGTAAACTAGGGCAAAAAATCTCTTCATCCAATCCGAAGACTACGTTCCTTAGGCCAATCAGTTCCTTAGCTTCCCAAAAAGCTTCGTAACCTTTAGGTGACGTCCTCTCCTATATAAATAGAATTGGATTCCTAACCCGAATAAGCTGTTCAAAATCCCGATCTTCCACTAGAAAGAATCTCTCTTGCCGTCATCTGGTCTAGTAGTTTCACTCATTCACCTTCAACGCTAGAAGTGGCTGGGCTAGAAGTTTAAATTGAGGACTTGGACTCTTCCGATGCCGTCACGTTACTTTCGCCTACGTCCATTTATTGTATCATCGAGTCCTTATTCTTTGTCTTCAACCATAGGGACTGAGAATGAATGATGGGCTACTTATTACCCCTTTCATTGCCTTCTACTTTCACCGGACTTGGCCTTCAAAGGAAGAGTCTTCTCTGCTGACCTATAGAGAGGTAGAAAGATTTTCCCTACACTGGCTTCATCCCCTACCTAGCTACTGAGGAAGCGGGATCTCGAATCAATCAATTCCTGGGTTTTTGTCTTACAGAAAGCTTTTAGTGCGCGTTGCATGCTTTGTAATAGTATGAACTCATTATGCTCGTCAACTAGGTCAAGCAGGTGAACCCCGTTCCGCTCTCTGTGACTTTTTTTGCCTTCACTTCAAAACTTGACGTCAAATGCTATCCGTGAAAGTCAAGTTCTTTTCCGCGCTAGATTTTGCTTATCGTAGTAATAGTAGGACCTCTTCTCGTTTGCCTAACAGCTTCTCTGATTCCTGACAAAGGGATGAGCCCCCTATAGGCTTAGTCAAATCTGGCCTAGTCGGAACTATGATTCCTAAGACCTAACTCAGAACTACATTTCCGGATTGGTTGATGTTATCTCAGTTGATGTTTGAAGCATAGAAAACCTATCAGGTGAGAAAGAAGACATGAATGCTGCTTCCAACCAATCTCCTCGATGCGGTTCTTTTCCCGCGAGTTAGATTGTGCTTGACTTCGCATATTACTTGGCACCTGCCTTCAAAGACATCTCTGCAAATAGCGGAAGTAATGTGATGTCTGATCTTTATCTTGCAGACATAAGATCGGGTGAAGAAAGTGCTCAATCAGACCTTCTTTTAGGTGGCCTGCTCCCTATATCAGATAGTGGGACCTCCTTGCTCTTCTTCTTGGCTTAAGATATCTTTACGGAGGGACAACTCAAAGTTTCCGGGCGTACTCAAGTGACTATTTATTGTTCCTGGGGAATCCAGAAGTATCCCGCGGGCAAGCATTCGTCATAGAAAGAAATAACAGGAGAAGGAGGTAGACGATCTAAACACTATAGTACGAGTCGTGCAGGTACATACTAATTCATCGGTGGATGTTTAACATTGTCATTTATTCTTTCAGCGGGGGTTGCTAATGCTAATACCAGAGGAGAGTAGTTCCCCAGCGACGATAGGTGATATCAGTGACCAAACCGGACCGGGACTGGGGAGTACGGGCGGTCTTCCTTCCTTTCGAGCGGGGTGGCTTGAGTGCGTGGTCAATAAAGAAAACCTTCCATACTACGGGTATGGATAGCTAACTTGAGTGACAAAAGACAACGAATGCTTGCTTGCGAGGGTGAGGAATACAGCCAACCAATAGACCTATTTATGTTTACTAAAAGCAATAGACGAGTTCCATATAGACTAGACCTACTAATGGAGCAAGTAAGACTGACTGTTTCCAGTTGCGCTTATTCAATTGACTCGTTCTTGTACGGTTCCTGCTGTTTCGGGTCTTTTGAAGGGGAAGAGGGAAGAACGGTCCTATATTGGGATTTTGAGGAGACACTGCGCTGGTGCCATTTCATTTCACTTCCCGACTCAACCCGGAAGGGTAATAGCATCGGGGAGGAGAGAATGAGACAAGATTCAACCCCCTTATCTATCTATCTATGGCGAGCACGGGACGAGCGAGCAGAAAAAGTGTTACGAATCCATCCCACCAGACCTTTTGGATGGGACCCGTGTTGCTGGCACGAGAGGGATCAAGGGACCGATCGCCCTGAATTAGATGTTCCTCTATCCAATCCCACGGAGAGAGGTATTGGCCCCAGCCTCCGCATATGGAACACCAATGAATCCTAAATTTGTTAGGTATCTAACGGATAGGCGCCCGACGGTGATAAGATCGCCACGGGAAGCGCTTATGACCGCTCGCATAAACACCCCCGCCCAAGTCGATTGGGTTACTAGGAGCATTGCCCACAAGTAGGCACTTGAGGCCTATCAAGAAATTCTCGATCGAAGAGGCAATGACTTTCTCCATCTCAGAAAACCCTCGCCATGCTTTTTTTTTTATCTTATACTCATTGACCTTCCTCATAGTATGCTTTTGGCTTCACCCACATATAAATTATTGTATACTGAGTTCCTTGACGTATACGGAAAATTTGGATTGGCTGCTTAGACCAAGGGAATACAAACCCTTAATTACAACATCGAATATTGAGATGATTCGTTCTTGTAAATACGCTACGCCTAGGGGTTTTGTACGGAGTACGAGGTGGCGCGACACATGTTCTTGGAGGGGTTCTTCCCCAAAATCGATTTGGAATATTCTATCAAAGGAGTGGTCCAGGCGAAGAAGTGCTTCGATCCGCTCCATCATCAGCCACTAGTAATGGTTTCCTCAGTTCTAGTGGGAATCTTTATTAAACCATTAGTAAGGTGCGGAGCGGGAGCCCAGGAGAGCACTTTTCTTTGCGCCACTCGAAGACCCACCAGGTCGACCAGGAAAAAGCTCAAATTTTACCCTTAACAGTCATAATACCATCACCTATGGTAGCGTGACCAAGGTCCTTCTATCTTCCTAATGCTAATGTCTCCTTAGAGCGATTGGGGAATTACAAAGCTTGAATGAAGTGATTGGCGGATTCCTTCTTTCGTCAGCTTTACGCCCCTTCAACAGAATCTGCCGTTAAGTCTTTCTTTGGCGGGCGTCCTTGATTCAAGAGGTTGCGGGCAGGGGAAGGTCAAGTCTATGTGACCAAGGCAGGAAGAAATCAGTCTTAACTAAGCCCAAAGGCTAGCGATGTCACCGCCGGGTAGGAGTTCAATTCAAGAAGATGGATCCGCCGCTATTTCATCAGCATCTGGCACTGCTTGACTTGCTTTCACTTTAGCTTGAACGTGGCACTAAAGCTTCCATGTCAACTAAAGAGGAAAGACAGTAGAGTGAAAGTAGGACGAGGCCAAGGAACCGAAAATCTGGTAGCTAGTAGAGGAAAAGGCAGGTTCTTCTTTTTAGTCCCAAGTAAGAGATTAAGTAGCATTTATAACCAGCATCTAAGTCAATTCCAGATCTATAGTCACATTAGTCTTATATCCTCTATGTGCATGGGAAGCAGAGGTGAAGGCATATTCCAATAAGAGCTGGAAGAGGCATCTATTTCGGTGCTTGCTTCCTCTCATATCTATATGCCCGCTCGTTTTGCCCCATAAAGTCTATAAAGCCATTTCTCTTAACGAAAAGCGGCTTTTTCGGTCGAATATATATCAACGCCCGCAGAAAGCACAAGCCTTTAGCTCTCAAAGCCCTGAACCCCACCTCTTAAGGCTATTGACACATTGATTCTCGTCACTGCCGACGGCAAGCCCTCAATCTTAACAGTCCAAAAAGCCCGATTCGCAGGTTGAGGCCATGGCGGATCCTGTTTCCCCTTAGCCGCCGAGCATGATGATCTTCTTTGGGTGGCCCTCTGCAAAAAAGTTTGATTTTTCTCGTTCATTCGGTCAGCAAAGACATACTCTGCAAGCCAGTTTCCCCTGTATAAAAACATATATTATTATCCAATCGGGAACCCCCGCTGTATCGAATTCTTTGAGTGTCAAGCCTGCTCCCTTTGTTCAGTCGGAAGACTTTTCTTTAGAAAAACACTTTTTTTTTAGTCCGAGTTGACGACGTTGTTAAAAACTAAAACTGATAAAGTCTTTTACACCTTAGGGAAAGCGTACCGGAAGATCTTTCTTTCGCTTAAAATCCCAGTTTGGATGAGCAGAGTTACGCTCGATTTCGATTCATACTGAAAAATAGGTGAATAGTTTATAGCAGATGGGGAAAGCTAAAGGCAGAGCTTGGATTGGATTTTCCAGTTGGAAATCCGTCAGAAAAGCTGTACCTTGACAAGCCCCACGATGCTTCTGGCAGCCATCATCGCAGGGACGAAGAGATTACCAAGACCAGAACTATAGACTCATTCTGCACCAGCCCACTAGCAAAACAAAAGGCAAGGAGCGTAAGCCACTTGCCCGATAGGGTAAGGAGCGGAGACCCGAAGCGCACTTCTGTCGAACGAAAGGACTTGGCGGGACCCGTCAATGGAAGATGGCTAGCGAACCCTCAGTGCGTGGGGAAAGGTCATAGAGTTTACAGCCGAAATGCTGCATAAAAGGAGTGAAATTAGGTGGCTTCACACAAACCAATCGACACTTTAATTCGAAAGACGAAAGACCAACCTAAACGTGAGAATCGGCTCTTCGAGCCGAATATCCCTAACCTCATCTCGCCTTCCACCGCACCGGCAAGAGGAAAGCGAATTAAAGCTGAAAGAAGACTAGAGCCAGGGGAAGCAGATTCTTGACCGATCTGTTCTCCTCTGCTGAGGAAGGCTTTTTTCAAGGTTATTCAAATGGTGAAATCACGACTATTCCTCCTACTTCAAAGGCTGGACGACTAATGCTTTCTTCAAGATCGAACAACGAATCTCGATCGAATCTCATAACCAGGTTCCGAAGGTCGAACAACTTATTACCGCTCTTAGTTCAGCTGGTAGAACGTAGGTATCCAAAACCCTATGTCGTAGGTTCGACTCCTACAGAGCGTATGACCAACCAATCAGGCTTTCCAACTTGGGATTCATTCCCAGAAGGGGTCCGATGGAATCAACTATGTAATTTCATAGTTAATCAGTGGTATTGTTTCCGCTCTTCGAGTAAAGAAAGGCATCGATACACCCCACGACCCAAAAGGCCTACGAGGTCGGTCACCGGTGTGGGCTAAGATCCTTTACGAACTGGAAGAGCAAAACAAGACACTGGAGCTTACTCGAAAGGGGGGCGTAATTGCATGCTTCGCTTCAAGTGCACTAGCGGTTTGAGGAACCAGCGCCCAATGAGCCTGCGCGGCCGGTCCCCGTTGGCTAAGAACCCCTCTTGCACGTGAAGTAAAGCAAGAAATTTCGCTTCGCTTTTTTTGGGTAGGAATCTTTTTTTGTATATATATATATATATTAAGTGAGCAAACATGGATTTCAAGTATAGATAGACGTTTAGTATATGCTTAACACAACCTCCCATAACGAAAGGAAGAACGTGAAATTGTTTTTCCTTTCCGCAGGGACCAGGAGATTGGATCTAGCCATAAGAAGAATGCTTGGTATAAATAACTCACTTCTTGGTCTGAGACCCCCAATTTATCTTCACTGCTGCGAACTGCATTATAATCACCAGCGACTATCCATGGTTCATAAAAATGGGATGCCATGTTCTCCAATTCCCTCCAAAGTAGCCTTCTTTCCTTCGGATTGTTTCTTCCATACACACCCGTCATGATCCACCTCTTATCTGAGCCTTTTTCCGACACCATTATACTGATAGCCTGATCCGATTCTCCCACAGGCTCAACTTCCACTGATTCCTTATCCCAACCAAGCCGGTCGGAGTTGTAATTGTGAATAAGCCCTTGGTCCCTTGCAACATACCGATGAATTTTCTCCATGTTACTTTTGATCACCTTAGTCTCTATCAAGAAGCTCACCTTAAGACTCGTTCAGTACCTCAGGCCTAAGGACTCTATAGACTCGTTACGCAGCGAGTGGAGTGCACTCCACGAGCCAACGAGTTCTGGTCTCGTTACGCAACACGACTGAACTCGTTGGAGTCTATCTTGTGTGGCGTAAAACCAGACGTTGTCTTGGCAGTCACCAGAAGGGATTCCACTTTTTGTTATTTGCTTGCATCCTGCCTCTTGTTTTCCTTCGCTAACCCCTCCGTTCGTATGGGAGTTCTGAGGAGGGGGGAGATCCGGATTGTCTGGCAGCATGAGCATCAGAAATCCATCTGGAGTACGCAACGAAGGACGGTTACGTGAAGTTGCAAGGCTCGTGAGGAAGGACAGTTATTTGAAGTCACCAGTGGTAAGGAGTCGACCTGAACATTGTTCAGTCGGTAGTTAGCAAGACGGGACTTTTGAGTGTCACTAAGTTCTTTTCCACTTGCTTCTTTATGGAATCTTCTGCTCTTTGCCTTACTGGCGTTGTACGTGGCGTTGTCCCGAGCCACATTGTTTGATCGTGGAGAATCATGGAACGGGTCACGATAAACCAGCAAATGGATTGGATGCTGGAGCAATGTGACCAACTTCCCTACTTTAGTCAGAATACCCTGGAACATCGGTTCCGCCCTTTGGTTGAGATGGTGTAACCCCGTTTGAAGACCAAGGACTGAGACGGGTAAAGCATTTCCTTCTTTGAGGAAGCTTAAGGCATTTCAACCTGCGCCTTCACCTCTACCCCTTAATCAGACATACCCCTTGAAGACGGAGGAGTCCGATGACGAGTCATCCATCGCAGATGCTGGATATGAGTCAGATGTTGGTTCCAACAGTTTCTATGAGTTCGACGTCAGTGAGGAAGAAGAATCAGACGCCGACGCCTCCCCAGATGAAGGAGTTGCCATGGAGTAATCCTCTTTATGAAGAAGAGGAGTTTGAGCACACTCTGTCTTGTGAACTCGTCACATTTGAAGACCCTTGATTGTGGCTTTCCTGATTGATAAGGTCATTGCGGATCATAGGGCTTTTTCACCCATGGACTTGTCTGTACTAAAGACGCCAGTACCTCTTGAACCCTCAGACGTCTTGGAGGTCACCGACTACGGCATGGCCGGTGTACGTGACGCAGGTTGAGGAAGGCGTAGCCGACGCCTTCGCCCTTATCAGACAGACCGACCCTATTATATTAGCCGGACGCCCCACACTAGCCCCTTGACACCTGACCTTTTGTTGTAATTGAGATGGAAGACTTAGACTCCACTCAATACCCATTGTCAAGTCATGGCGTCCGCCCCCGACCCATATATTCTACTTTATCAGGCGTCTTGGATCATGACCCAGGCGTCTGTTCACAGGGCCTTATCCCTGATGGTTTTGTTCTACTTGTGTGGGATCCGGCCCACAACCCTTTAGCGTGGTGCTGGGGACCAGCACGATTGGAAAAGGGGAGGTTTGATCCTTTTTAGTCTCAATGTCCTTCCAACTAGTGACACCCATCCCGCATTTTGGCCCTAAATCCCTCCTGTTGTTCCTTATGTCATAAGCTTTCCGACGCCTCAGACCGCGCGTCAATTGGACATCGTGCGACCAAGTGTTGACCCTGGAAGCCTTTTCTTGTGTAGGACACCTACCCTGCCATTAAGGTATCCCCTTGACCCAAGGCCCCTAGACACTTAGGATCCCTTGTGGTAGTTGTTCCGCCAGCCATCACTGTCACGAACAGTGAACGGTCAGGGAGTGGAGCAGTTCTTACGGTGCATGATCGAGGGCGTGCTCGACCAAACCATTATGTAAATGTTCACTTCTTCATGCCGGATTCTCAGGCTCCGCGCCATATCAGATCGTGGAGTCAGAATCCGTTGGTGAAACGTGCTCCTTTTTCTTTGTATAAAGAAAGTCGTTCTAGACTGGTTTTAGGGGGGCTAGAGCTTTCGGGCTAGAAAGTTGACTGCCTTCGGGCGTTCGTTTCATCTTTTCTTTGATTCATTCTCTTTTGGGTTCCTCATTTGTCTATCTGCCTGTGCGAATTATTAATTCTTTGTTTAGGGCGCTCATTCCGCTTAATCTGTTATTACTCTTGCATACATCCAACTAGCAGTTGATGGCATCTTGGGCATCCTGGCGGCTAGGCTAAGTCGGAACAGTGGCAAATCCTGCAGGGAGGCCTCACCCGAGGCCGATTCCAGTGGATCACTATAGAAGATTCTAGAAGCAAGCTACGCTACCTTCTGGCTAGCTCGTGCAATCTTAGAAAAATGCCTTCGCGCTTAGCTTAGTAAGCTAGCTTGGTAAGCTAAGCAAGCCTGGTTCTCCGGGCACTATGGTAGGACGTGGATCGATCATGACGAGAATGGGCTTCTCCGTAATGTAATGTAATAGAAGAGTCACGGTCCAGTTCCCCGGGCTTTCTCCCTTCTCGACCAGACGAAGGAGATATGAATTCAATTCAGGCAGGTAAGGGCTCGGCTTGACCGTGTGTTCTCTCCTGGTCGGGTCGGAGGCGAAGACTGGCAAAGTTCATCATTCAGTGGTGGGGTGTTCATAGAAAAGAAGGCGTCGCCCAACGAGTGGCGGATTTGGATGGAGTCTCGCTTGGATGCTGGGGAGATCCATAGATCTGGATAGAGTCTCGCTCATAGAGGAAGAGTACGCGCGCTAGCGCGCTACGGCTTACGCAGTGGATCGGATCAGATAGCCCTTCGGGCAACCAACCCAACCCGGCACATCCAATTCCGATCAACAACTTGGAGGTATGGCTGAGTGGCTTAAGGCATTGGTTTGCTAAATCGACATACAAGAAGATTGTATCATGGGTTCGAATCCCATTTCCTCCGGCACGGAAGTGGAACGGGCGGGCGAAATTACGTGAGAGAAAGAACCTCTTGGTGGAGTCCCCCGGAGGACCGAAGAGCACGACTTATTAGTGTGACTAGGAGCGGAGAGCCTCTTTCTTGTTCTTGGTGGCGTCTATAGCGAAGAACACCTGACCGAACGAGGGCCGGCCAGGGACTGGACGGCTCTCGGTTCGTCGAGCAAGCTCCTCCACTGGGTAGGGCGCTATTCGATGAAGAAAACACACTTTAGGAAAGTGGTTCAGGTAGCTCAGCTGGTTAGAGCAAAGGACTGAAAATCCTTGTGTCAGTGGTTCGAATCCACTTCTAAGCGGGCGAAGGGTCCAAAGGGCACGTAGCCGGGAGAGCCGGATTTTTAAATGAAAGTGAAAGAGGAAGTGGAAAAGTGGTTGGAGGCAGATTTGATAAAAGCGGTTGATTACTCGGATTGGTTCTCGCGTCCCTGTGCCCAAAAAGGATGGGCGAGTTCGGTTCGAGTCTTCATCGATCGGGTGGCTCTTGGATGAAAGGGCTCCGGGGGGGTGAGACGAGGTGTAGCGCAGTCTGGTCAGCGCATCTGTTTTGGGTACAGAGGGCCATAGGTTCGAATCCTGTCACCTTGATGTGAGCTGAAGTCAGCTAATACTAAAATCTTAAATCTGCACAATATGCAGAAGAATATCCATCGACCGTTACCACCTCATCTTACTCTTTATATGTCACAGCTCACTTCGACGTTTCCAATTTCCCATAGAATCTCCGGGGCTTTCCTCGCCACTATGGTCTTGTTTAGTCCTTTTCTTTGTCCGAAAATGGGTTTGATTAGCTTGACCTATGAGAATTTCTACCAATCCTCGCCTAATTCATCGAAGTTCATCCCAAGCTCAGTCGGTCTTACTGCCTTTGCGCTGTCCTTTCATCTTTATCATGGAGTTCGTCATTTATTGCTGGATTTTGGTCATTTATTGCTGGATGTTCGTAAAAAATGGCTTGATTTTTACTTTTTTTTGTATGTTGCTTTTAGTCGAATGAGATTTTTAAGATTTTCAATATTTTTTAGTTTCATCTTTTTATTATTATATCTAATTGTTCTCACAGGTTGTGCTTTGATAGCTCTCTGCTTGAAAGCCTTTGCTGCCATACCGATAGCTGCTTATGCAGACACAGAGGCCGACATCAGGTTATTGGCCTATTTTCTGAGAGTCTTACCATTTTTCTTATTCTTTGAGATTGACCAAGCGCCGCCTGTCGGTCCATGCGACCGACCCCGGACGTACCCACCCGCGTGGGGAACCGGGTCAACAAAAGCCACGATCAGAATAAAGGAAGTTCACCTGGTTCTTGCATTAGGAGGTGCAGGTTCGAATCCTGCTCGTGGCTGGTTCGGAAGATAAACTATCTGTCGATGAAGTGGGCTTGAACAGGAAGTTGGGTATTGGCTTGGGGGAACTCGCTTGCGCTTTAGGAACGGCTTCCAACTTTATGTATGGTTCGGCGCTTGAAAACTTCCATATGGCTGTCCGGTAGCATTACCTCGACCACAAAAATTCCTTCCTCTGCCACGATTTCCTCTCCCTCTACCACGGCCACGAAAATGATTTCCATTGGGAGAGGATACATTTAGGACCTCAACATCAGTTGCTTCCTTTTTCGTTTTTCCTTTCTCGGCCTTAAACATCGCTTCGTGCTGAAGGAGTAGAGGTCGTAATTCATTGAAAGATGGAGTAGGTGGTTTCGCCATGACAGAGGCGACAAATACATTGTACTCGTCACCAAGGCCAAAAAGCAAGTACATGGCCTTATCCTCGTCAGAAATAATCTCTCCTATCGCTGCTAATTCATCGCAAATAGATTTCACCTTGTTGAAGTATTCGCTGATATTGGAAGATCCGCGATTGCACTTAACAAGTTCCCGTCGAAGCTGCATAACTTTAGATTTGGAGACCTGATAAAATTGGACGTGGAGAGTGTCCCAGAGATCCTTAGCATCACACCCAACACTTGGGAGAAAATTTCTGGCGTCAATGTGGCATTTAGCCATCCAATGAGAGACTGATCGGCAGCAAACCATTCACGATATGCCGGATTAAGAACTTGTCTTGTTTCTTTATTCCCCTCCTTGTCAACGATTTCCTGTTGAATAAATTGAGGAGGTGCAGATTCTGTCCCATCATCATCTGCCCATTAACAAAGGGGATAACCTGACTCTTCCAAAGGAAAGGAGGAAATTGGAAGAATCCAGTTTAATGCTAACCATATGTGGCAGCATTGAAGGATAAAATTGAGCATTGAAAGATGAACTAGAAGCCATGATTGAAAGGAAGAGGATAAAGGAGATTAGGATTTGGAATAAAGAAAGAGAGGGTTTGGAACAAGGATTAGAGTTTAGATCAAAAAGAGAGGAGGAAGGTGATGTAGAAAGGAACAAACTAGAGGGGATACGGTTTGGATGGTACGGCTAGGGTTTGACCGTACGGTTATGCCCTAGATGGAGAAGTATGGGGAATAAAAGAAATAGAGATGAAGAAAAGAAAAGAAAGAATATAGAAAGGGAGTCAATTGTTTGAAGAAAAGGAAGAAAGGAAATATTAGAATTCTTAGATTAGGATTAATAGGAAGAAAGAAAAGGAGGGCAAGAAGATGATGAAACTTACTCTAGAGGAGAATCTCAGATTTGAGAATCCAAGGCCGGATGTTTCTCCCACAGTCGAAGAGAATGTTTTCCAGTATTTCCGGCTAGTACCGTCGGGACGGCCACTCGTAGATCAAACCTTTAGTTCGGGCTTCACGTAAGTTCTTTTAGCTTCGGTTAGCAGGTCAAGTTAGGCTCGTGAGGTCAGTCCAGCGCAAGTCGCTCTACGAGCAAACTCTAGGGCTAATATAGGTCGAACAGAATCTATCCTTTCAGTAAGCGGTTTAGGCTTAAGGGAAGGTTTATTACTCAATTCACTCTTCTAGGGCGGGGAAGCAGTCTCTTCTTCCTTCCTTTCCGTACGCTAAGCAAGCGGATCAGAAATAGAACCGTTAGTGCCAGCTCTTGGGAAGGTCGTATCAGAAACTCAACCGTTAGTTCCAGCTCTTGGGCAAAGTTCAGTAAAGTCAGTAGAGCTAGTGGTTTTCTTTTTTGAAAATAGCTCTACTGATCTCTAAGTAAACAAACTAGTCATTTATAGCTCCTGAAACGAAAGGTAGCTTGATTACCGACCGTTAGCAGTAGCAAGGGAGCGAGAGCGACCCATAAAGAAACTCCTTCTAGCGATAAGCAAGGTAGCGAGTAGCGGTAAGCGCTAGTTCTGTTCCGGTAGCCGTTCTTGGGCGGTTCAGAGAAAGATTCCCCTTTCGTACGCTAGTAACGGTTCCGTTAAGCAGCACAAGTACAGGCACTCGTCAGGTAGTCGCCTATCTATGTCTTTCAAGTTATTTAAATAATAAGTAGGAACTCCAAGCGAGTCGGAAACACGTTCAGCAGACAGATCAGGAAAGAGCTTTCAAACAAAGAAAGAGTACCGTACTTGCCTTTAGAAACCGACAACACTGACTTTCACTACTTTTAGCTTGGCTTGACTTGACTACTACCGCCCTAAGCACAAGGAATAAAAGAAAGATTTCCGGCAAGTGGCTTTAGAGAAAACCACTTCTGCTGTTCCGGGTTACAGGTACATGGAACTAGGCTTGGCTTATAGAAAACTTCTTGTGTCGGTACGGGCTCGGTAGCTAGAAAAGTAAGGTAGGCTCTAAGTAGAATATCTCCCTTGCGGTTGGAGATGGCGGAGATCAATAAGAGAATTCTGGTAAGCGGTTCCCCTCTCTCTTTGGCTTTGGTAAACTAAACTCTCTCTTGTTGTTTTATCGTCAAAAGATAGAGTTGAAGTGCCGGTAGTAGGCTTTAGGGCTTTGGAATCAATTCCAGCAGAGGCGCTCGTGGATCAAATTCAATCCTGCTGTTACGGCTAGGAAGCGCAGGTAGCTAGTTCAGTTCCAGCGGCTTTGGCGATTGGACATTCGAGCCAGTACCGGAGCCAGTGCCAGAGACAGAAGAGAGAGAGACATTTCTGGTTTCGGTTACATTGGCAAGCGTATCATAGCTAAACCTCTTTTTTGTTTTCTGTTCCGTTCACCGTTTAAGTCGTTTTCTCGATGAACTCCTTCCTTTCCTGCAAGCGAAGCGTCATAAACTCCTTGCTTTACGGTAGGCGGAGCTAGCATAGTTGCAGTTCCAGGGGTCGTAGAATAAAGAGAATTATTGTTGTTTCGGTTCCTGTAAGCCAGTCCTGTTGGTAAGTAAGTAAGTTTCGTACGAGAAAGTCAATAAGCGAGTAGGTTCTTTTCCAGCACCGTAGTGAGAGCGAAGCGACACAACGATAAAACCGTTTTTGTAGTCTCGGTAGGTACAGGGTTAGTGGAAGGTCGTAGAGAATCAAACAGTTCTGGTAGTTACGGGAAGCAAGTCCATCTCTTTGTCACCGCAGAAGAGAGACTTTTCCTTCTGGGCGAGTCAAGTAGAAACTGCTTTGGAAAGTGTTTAAGTTAAGTCAAGGCAATAAGCGAGTAGGTACTCTTTCTAGGGCAAGCGGATGGTTACTTTTTACTTTCCTTCCGAGGGGATGGTTACTTTGAACTAAATCCTTCTTGTTGCGTAAGGCGATACGCGGCGTTGTTGATCAGAGAGAATCTTTCCGTTAGCCAGTACTGGTACTCGACTTCTAGTTACGGTAAGCGGGTCCAGCGGATCATGAATCAAATCCCTCTCGCTTTCTTTCCGTTAAGAGGTTAAACGCTCTTTCTTTGTTTCCTTCTAAAACAAGAGAAATCAAACCGGGAAAGCTGTTCAAGCGTACGATCAAAGAGAGTTTGAGTTCCGTTCGACTCAACCACCTAACCTCTTAGAAAAAATCCGATAGATAGCTGCTACCTAAGGCGTCAGTACTCTCTTCACCCTTCACCAATCAATTACCGGTGTTTAATCTAGTAAGTCCTAGTACTATGTTCTCCTACTAGGAGCGGGTGAAATTAAAGGGTTAGCTCTGCCTCTGCTCAGTGTGAGGTGAGGGGAACTGCTCAGAAATTTCTTAGTTGGGTGAGGGGTGACCGATCCGGTCAGTCAAGAAATAGGAGAACAAAAAAAGGTGTGTCTGGTCTGGTGTAGCTAATGTTACTTTCTCGATCTTTAGTTCCTCTTCTTTCTCTCTCTTGACCAATGCTCCGGCTTCCACAACTCACTCAAAAGATCAGCCGTTGTGACACAGGTGTATCGAGGTAGGCCGTGGATTGAATAGAGAAATAAGTTAGAGGGCTCGTATTTGACAGATTTCGAGCAACCACTGTAGCCACTCCTATCTCTTCCGGCTCTAAGCGACCTGACCACTTTCATGCTTCGAATGAGAAGTAGCGCTTTCGATCTTGTTCTCAGCTCCAAGATTGGGTCCGGTCCTTTAGGCGAGGCTCTTTACTTTACAGGGTGGTTCCCTTTACGGTTCAGGAATTCGTGGTTGGCTCACTTTTGTTCCTTCGTTCCCATTCATTCCCACTCGAATTAAAGCATCGGCTTTCTCTAATGCGTTCTCCCGGTCCTGAACCTAACGGTCCAGATTCTTAGAGACCTTTCGGCCCTCAACCTAGCAGTTGAGTGTTCATTCTTCACCCAGCAGAAACAGGCGATAGGGACTCATTCGCCCCCGATCTCCTATTTCTCCCGCTGCCAACCAACCTGTCTGAGGCCAATCCCAACATCTATAGTTGAGGGGTTTTCACCACCCGACTGATAAGGATTCGAAGGCTAGGGGATGACTCGTCATCGATCCGGCTGTTGGACCCAGGACCCGGCCCGGATATTTCATAACAAGTGTTTCATTCGAAAGGCCAGGAGGATTAACGAGACCATATTGGTTTCATCGCCCCCTCCTAATGCAGATCGAACAACAGATCTTTGGTTTCATTCTCCCATCGAAAGGTTATGATACTAGCAAGAGTCCTATTCTTCTCCTCTCGATCCGACTTGGGTTATGAAATACAGGGAAGGTCAGTGAACTTCTATTGGTTTCAAAGGAGGATAGAGATCCATTGGGGAAGGCTCGAAAGGTTATTCGATACCAAGGTCCACCCCCGACGCATCTCCCTAATTGCATCTCTACGCAAGGGCTGGTCGAGCCTTTATTCTATTTCATTGGCCGGTGTAGCGTTGGTCCAACCTAATACTCATTTCGGATGTTCCCACCCATTCCCTCCCTCTCTCGGTTGGGGAGAACGCTCTTCCCTCCTCTTTGTCTAGTTGGTCCCGCGAATTCATCCGCTTTCAGTAAATGAGCTCGGTTCCTCCGATTCGAGATTCCACCGGGGATGATAACACAACAGATTGATTTCGCGACGGATAAGGGAATGGTTTCTCTGAGGGCTTCGTGCGCCATGCCCGCCCGAACTGATCGGTGATGGTAACAAGACCCCCAGGAGCGATGGTAATGGTCCATGGTTCCGTAAATCCCACTCGATCCTTCCCAAGATGATCAATAATGAGGGTTTCGACCCCGAGTAGATACATCTACGCCCAGCCTCGGGAAAGCCCTTCTTAGGCCTTATTCAACGCTTGAATGCGCAAGACCGAAACTCAAGGCGGGGCAGATAACCTTCTAACTGAGGCCAGGAGGTATTCGATTTATCGGATTTCGAGCTAGCTCCCAATCATGCCTTCCCAGATAAAGATTCATTCTGTGTTGTTCTGGTCCGGAAGAAGAAGTTCCGCCCAATCTTTGGATAGTATGTCAGCACCCGATCTCTCCCGTGATTCCGATCGGACCGAACCACTGTAGAATTTTCAGCTGCTGGCAAGGTTGGGTCGGCTACTCTTTCCCTCCACTCCGGGCTGGCAAGCAACTATCTCTCGATAGCTTGATTCCCTCATCTCATCTTTCAGTGGATAGGCTGGTATGCCCGCCCCTACCAGCTCCAAGCCAAGCCAAAACTTACTTAGCGGATATTTTGATCGAAAACTCTCATCTCAGTGAAGAGGGATAACCGTCCGGATAGAGTAGATAAGTTCCCATCCCAGCTAGAAGAATTAACAGAGTCGAGTAGCAGCCCCTACCTCCTTTCTGAGATTGATGCATGATGAGCCACCGCCATCCACCAGTCGTTGCCATGAGATAGGAAGTAGCTTCATTCATTCCCCTCCCACCGAGAGGAACGGACCCTGCCCACGGAAAGCGTAGCCGGCATGCCCCGCAGATTGAGCAGCTTCCCGCCTGCTCCTGAGTTGGCTGAAAGGAGAACCCTCAGCCTTCCGAATTGAGCTAGCCGGTATCCTGCTACCGACCCAGCCCATCTGTCCCCGGAAGGTGAGCAACTCGCTGAGCGAGAATAAAGCCTATCCATGCCAGAGAGAAGACTAGCTTCATCCCCGTCCAATCCGAAACTGGATAGCTAGATCGAGCTGACCTACCTTCTTCCGGTCTTGATCGGAGGAGAAGAAGAAGCGGCAGCGGATAATCGTCGAAGGGTATTAGGTCAGCAGGAATAAAAACCGTAGATAGGACTGGAAATTGGATAGAAAATAGAATAGCTGATGGAGCCGGCCTACCCTCCAGAACCGGTATCGGACCGGTGGGGAGCAGTGGCATATCGAAGAAAGAATGAACCAACATCCCCTCTCGTAAGGAGGAAATCAGACTGAAAAGTGTTTTTTTGGGGTTGAGTTTCATTCCCACCTCTGCAAATTCCTTAGCAGCGGGGCTGCTATCAACCAGCCGCGACAAAGTCTCATATTTCTGGTTGAGATCCATTCCCTCCATTTCCTATATCGGATTGATGAATCCCACCTACCCTCAAGAGGAGAACCGGACATTGGATCTTGGAAAGAGTGGCTCCCATGCCCGGAGCGGTGATTGAGCTTGCTTCCCCCTCGCCAGTCGATATCGAGGGAGAGAGGCTTTTAAAAGAGATACGGGGCGAGAGCTACTGTATTTGACATGTGTTCCGTTGCGTGCCGTGTCTGAAGTAGCACTAATAAAGACTGAAAAATGATATATCTGCAGAAAGGGAGAGCGCTATTTTAATTAATGGTCAGTTCCGTAAATAGTACTTTTAGTCATAGCTGTAGTAGCTGTAATAGCTCTTGCCTTCCCTCTGGTAGGTCAGTCATTCTCTTGTTCCTTCCCTTTCTATGGTCCGTAAGTATCTTCTGCCTTCTCCGCGGTAAGTCAATCATTGATTCCCTCCTTCTGGTCGGTTACTATTTCTTGCCTTACATGAGTACCAGTGTTTGAGGTAGCGGTAGCGAAGGGATTGCCTCGGGGGCAAGCCCGAGCGAGAGCTCCCAAGCCGAGTCCGTGCTGTTTCAGTAGTGTTGGTAAATATCCTTTCTGCCTTCCTTCTCTATGGTCGGTCAGTTTTTCCTTCCTGCCCTTCGGTAAGTAAGCCCAAACGATGGAAATTACAACGAGGAAGTATGTTGAGATCCAGCAGATTGGAATGTCCTTTTTTATGCCGGAAGAGAAGGAATATGATTTAAACTTCTAGACGGTGTTGAATAACAGACATTTTCTGTGACCTTTGTGATGTGACCGTATCTCTATGTATGCTTCCCATTTCCTGGGACCTCTGCGATGTGACTCTATCTCTATGTATACTGGCTATTCACTTTCGGGATCTAGTGGGCAGCAGGATACTACTAGCTAGGGAGATACAGGGTGGGTTGGCAGTTCTTTGTCTACCAACAGAAAGTTGGGAAAAATGTTTTTGTTTGGAAGAATGTTGTTGTGGATACTTTATTTATTTTTTCTCTCTCTTATGTGTTGAGAACTGAACTAAAGAGAAAAAAATAGATTTTTTTACCTACCTACTTCTAAGTGGAGTTGGGTCTTACGATGGCCGGTCCGCTGGCTCCGTTACTGGGTACCGAACCGCTTGCTCTGCTGCTTTCTCCGTTGGTTCTAGATCATCATCATAAATAGAACTGGTAAAGCTACAGCTGCTCCTGCTACTAAATCGACTTGAGCAACGGATGCTGGCTCTAGGAACGGAGGGAAAGCCGCAATAGTTCAAATCGGTGGATGAAGAATTCATTGTCAAACCATAGCCTCTGGATCTAGATCGACGTTGCCTGCCTGGGTTGAACCATAAATCATTGAAGAACCTATTCCGGAGTCACCGATAGAATATCCAGGGCCTATGGATCCAAAGCCTATTCCTAATCCAGGTCCGTGACCGAAGTAAGAGCCTATTCCTTTTCCATTTACAGACCCAAATTAAGATGCTTGGGTTTTCAAACCAGTAGCATAGGTGGAGGCATAGCCCATTCCATATCTGGATCCGGAACCATGAATAGATAGGGGCAGCATATGCAGGGGCTTCTCTGGAAGAAGATCTCATAGGGGATCTCGAGGTTGAAGATGAAGATCCATATGCATGTACGAATGAAGGTACAGATCGACGATCCAATTGATCCGGGACCCGAGGCATAGCAATCAGAGGCGTAGAGCATAGTATGTTGGAAGGTGCTTATAAAAGGAAACACCAACCAAAGGCCTGTCATAGTCTCCCCAAGTGTCACGGGGGTTGAGCCTATTCTATGAGTACCTCGGGAGGGAGGTCAACATATGGATTACTCTTTTCGTACATCGACCCAGCGAAGAAAACTCCAGTGCGCGCTAGCGCACTCCGGCTTTCGAGCCAGATGGCTCTCAGCCTTCGTTTGCTGGGATGGGAATGGCTGAATCCGTCTGCCCTTTTCTTCGTACGCAAGTAAGCAACTGGCCTTAGATTGTATCGAGCTACAGGCCTTTCTCATAAGATGTTGTAAGCTACGGGCCATCAAATCTCCGACGAAGCAACTGTCCTTAAAGCCCCTTTGAAGCAAATGCCTGTGAGAAGCTAATGCCTTAGAAGCTACAGGACATAGAAGCAGGCCTAAGCAGCACCTAAGAAGCAGGCCAACAAGTGGATTGAATCTTTTCCAGTCTAGAGACTGGCGGATTACCTTCGAAACAAAGGATTTGAATCTTCCTTCTGCTTTGGACAAGATAAGTGGACAGATGAGTTGAATAATACAGGGACAGATAAGCTAGCCGGGGTTCCCCTTTGATATCTCCCAACCTAAATTTATTCAGAGGTGGGTCTTTCAACCGCCTACTCTTTCGATGAAGGGTGCACTACAAGGCAATCGTACTAGAGGGATCAAATGGGGGATTTCGTCGATATTGAGTCGACTATAAACTACTCATCTTGCTTGGAACCTTTATGTGTATAGGAAAGAGGGGTTCTACCTATGCTTGGTTGGGAAAAGGGCCGGGAAGCAGAACATAAGTGGATAAGGTGCAAGAACAGGTGTAAGAACAGGATTCTAAATTCCATTCCTTTATGAGGCACCCATCATTTCTACCGAATGGGGAGGCAGGCCCGCTCAATCTTCTATAACCCATATTAGACTACCAATGCCTCTCACCGACCAGTGAAGATCAGCGGAGGAATGAAACCTATTGACCCGCCGAGAGGAAGATCAGTTGAATCCAATGCTTGAGAAGGCAGGCTTTGAGCACCCATATTTCGACTTTCTACCCCGAGTTGTGATTCTAGGGATTCAATACTTTAAAGGAGAGGATATCTAGCCACTTGAAAGGACATATCGGATTGGAGGGCAAGGTAGGAATGAGATAAATGCCAGATGAGGAATCTATGAAAGGGATTGAAATACCCGGTGAAGATTCCCCCGATTAACCCAGAGATGGGCGCCTAGGATCTACTTCTCTCATCTGCTTGAAGCCTCTCACTCCTTATAGGTACCGACCTTAAGATTGAACTCTTGGGAGAGCTACTGCCTTCCTAACTTTAATCGAATCCCGGATATCGATCGGTGCCTAGAGAGGACCTTAGTTGGTTCAACTCCTCTGGATGCGAGGAGGGGTGAAAGGCATGGAAATAAGGGAATTCAAGTCAATGATCAGCTGCTTTCCCCGAGGTTATCCCACCCAGGCGGTAGCATTGAACTACCATCCAAGGACCCCTATATGTCGAAATAAGGCTTCATCGAAGCATAACCGTACATTTTGTACCAGCCAAGCCCCACTAGACGGATGAAAATAAGGCAGCGTCGAAATGCCCGCCCGCCCCAGGTGATGGCAGATACCCATCTTCAGTCGAATCAAGGGAGAGATAATTTCTTATTATTCGAGATAGGTCGCCAAGGGAGGCACAAAAGAGAATATCTATCCGGATGGGAATAAGGGAATTCAAGGAAGCGTCGAAATGCTGCCCGAGGATGAAAGCCCAGGAAGGGAGGTTCCGGTAGCAGTTCGAAGTGGTAATCGACTGATCCTGCTTTTGATCCCTTGAAGTTTGGTCGAAATGAGCATCTAAAGATTAGCAAAGCCCGTATGTTTAATATAAAGCTTTATTGGCCGACCCCCTATCGTTTCCCCTGGCATTGATTTCCTCCAATGGATAACAGACAGATCTCCTATTGATAGGCTTTCCTTCTGTGATGGCGAGGGAGCCATCCGTGGTTGGAAGAGATGAGTTAGGAGAAGCCCTTTAATCACCTTTATAAATAAATAAGTACGAACGAGTTGGCCTATTCTTTTTGTGACAAAGACTTTGATCTGCGTAGACTTTAGAGAACTTAACAAAGTGACAAAGAAGGATCCCATCCCTTCCCGTTGCCGTTCCAAGATGTGATCTTAGAAGAGGGAAAAACCGATGATGAAGGGACACTGCGAGTAGGACTAGATACACCAATCACCTCCTCCCGCGCGACTTCTGAGGAAGGGGTCAATAAGGAATTTTTGCATTCTCTTTCAAATCTATTTACCACTACTGATCCTGGAAACTTCCCTGACCAGCTTAATAGTTGTCTTCCTAAATTGTCTACACAAGAAGCTCAGGGACTGTTAGAGCCTGTAACTGATCAGGAAATTAAGGCGGCATTGTGGAAAATGGATGGGAACAAGCTTGAGGATTTACTGCCTTGTTTTTAAAAAAGTACTGGCACGTAGTTGGGCAATCTTTTAGGGATACTATACAAAACAAAGTTTCTTTGACTCTGGCCACCCCCTGAGAAAGATTAATGAGACCCACATTGTTCTCATCCCTAAGAAAGAGAAACCCACCCAAGTGGATCATTTTAGGCCAATTAGCCTTTGTAATGTGATCTATAAGACCATCACTACCATCATGGTCAATAGAATGCGGCCTTTTCTCAGCCGACTCATTTCTCCCTTTCAGAATGCATTTGTGCCTGATAGACAAATCATGGATAACACTTTGATCGCGGCTTAAACGAGTAAGATACGGGCCATGTAGCTTTCAAGCTTGACTTATCCAAGGCATATAACCAACTTGAATGGAAATTCATCGATCTTCGATTCACTTTCCCTCTTTCTGGATTTCCCTCATTATGGAATGCATAACATCAGCCTCTTTCAAGGTCCTAACAAATGGCATCCTGTCTGAACCTTTCAGACCTTCTAGGGGTATATTAGACAGGGCCCCCCGTACCTCTTCATTATGTGCCTTGATGTTCTCATTTCAAATCTGAATCAGGCTGTTGTGGACAAGAGGATTAGAGTGCTTAGGGCTTCTGCCCAGGGGCCCCAAATCCCAATCCTTGCTTTTGCGGATGACTGTGACTTGTTCCTGAAGGCAGAGGCTAGATCACTGAATAGGACCTTGACAATCCTGAACCCGGGCCTCCGGGCAGGCAATCAATAGAGCAAAATCTTCCATCCCTTTTTCCCCGAAAACTAGCCATGAGGTCAAAACCAAGATTAGGAGACTTATAGGGGTTCCCATTGCCAACAAGCTGGATCAAAATCTGGGGCTCCCTATCATTACTGGCAGGGTGAATAGACAGACCTTTCATGGTATTATTGATAAAGTTGAGGAGAGCAGGGGTGCAAGAAGACGGCATTGCTGTTTGTTTGGGAACTCCAGCACTTGAAAAAGTCTTTCTTTTGAAACCACCTCTTTTCTTAGAAGGGTTAACAAGGCGTCTTCTCTATTTTCTTTCCTTCTCGTAAGTAATGCTCGTCCCTATTATGATCTCTTGAAATGACGAAACTTCTGCATTGGAAAAAGGAAGCCATAATTCCTTTAGTTTAGAGCGGCCCTTGCCTTGCTTTTCACTGTAATGCTACTGGCTACTGGCACTAATGCTTGGCTTTCAGCTTTCCGCTTTGTAGATCAAAGAGAGTGCTTCCTTCCGTCAAGCAAGCGCAGGGAAAGAAAGGGATTCGACGATTGATTAATCGTCCGATCTCACTCGAGATGCGCCGCCTCTAGCCAGTAAAGATATTAGTTGTTGTTGAGTGGGTCAACCATCCCTTACTCGCGAAGACATTTGCTTCCTGTCGTTAGGACGTCTATCCCCCCGATCCGGACCCCTTAAGTGATAGGGGTGAGGGTCTTGTCTTTGCTCATTCGTCGATCGATATTGAGCCTCAGTGTGAAAGTTCATTCTTCGGAAAAAATAATAAGGTTCATTCTTGAGAAGCCTTTAAGTGATAGGGGGGCCTACGCTTGCTGCTCCTGCGCACTCCGGCCAGAACAACCTGACGCGTTGCGGCGCACTTACCCTTTAGGGGCGCACTTCACTTGCAGCTTCGCTTTGACAGCTGGAGCTGGTTCTTAGCTTTTTTCGAAACTCTCTCTTTTCTTCTTCATTTCTTATCAAATTTCCAAGTGGTTGCTCAGGTGGTTAGTTAGTTGTAAGTGAGTAGGTAGTTCTTCTTTTTACGGCGAACCCACCGGTAACGCACGTGACACTTGACTGTACCCCAAATCAAGCAAGTGATTGAAGTTTGTGAACAGTCCGTGGGCGTACTCACAAGTCCTAGCTTTTGCATGTGTAAACTCCCCTGCCTTGATTTCTTGCCTTGTCACTAAGAAGGTGGACAGAGTTCAGGAATGCTCTCATGATTGATCCGGACTTGAAGGAGATCAACCAATTAAATACGTTATTTGTAATAACGGATAACGGACTGGACACCTCTTTCCTTGCTTCGCCAAAAGCAAAAAAGAGAGAATACTGAGATTAGAGTGATTACAGGAGAACACCCCTTCTGTATCCCCTGAAGGGGACGCCGTACCTCTGTTGTGAATCTCTCTGTTCCTCTCCCTTCATGCTTCGCCAGTCATGAAAGACGACCAAAAAGTGAACTACTAATGACCACTGGAGAACACCTCTCCCCTCATGCTTCGCCATAAGGAATAGTAACTTAAGATGGATTCTACTCGACTACAGGAGAACACCACTCCTGCTTTTTAGGGCGGTAAGTTAGGGCGGATAAAGGGGAAGACCGGAGGGACGGCAAGACACGACACGGCGGGGACGGCACAACGGATAGATTGATACCTGCTAGAGTGAGACCTACCGCTTGAGTACGGAACTGACCACAAATAAGAATTGCGCTCTCGCCAAAACCTACTTGCTCTTTCAGTCGAGCTCCCTCAGACATTAACCTGAGACCTATACTATAGCGACAGCACAATGAGACCATAGCGATAGCACGCACGACAGAGAGAGCAGACTTTTTGTTCGACAAGAGAGAGAAGGAATGATGAACTTACCAACACAGGGAGGGAAGGTTTTAGACGAAAGGTAAGAAAAGAGAGCGCAAGAAGACACTTTTCTTGTTATTAAATGTCATAAAACCCACGAGGATATACGAGGATAACAGCGAGGGCGAGGGAATCGAGTGCATCTTATTTTATTTTACCTTAACGATCGTTTTAGAAGTAGCGCTTTACTAGCCTTACTACGAAAATAAGCGAAGACCCCACCCTATTATGATGTTCTTATTCGAGGTGGCGCTCCGCCTTTTTTCCCGATTTCTCTTTTTTCTTTCAAAAGATGAGAACACGCTCATATAAATGACATAATGCAAAAGCAAGAGTGAAACTACGAGCTAAAAGCAGGCGTGCTCTTATTATACGAAACTACCTCCCTTGGCGCGCTTGTTTGATGAGCTAAGCGCTTTAGTCAGATCAGCCTGACGACGACTTAATAAAGTCGAAATCCATCCCTCTTTTTCAAACTGACTAATGAACGACCCACCAAGCAACGGCACGTTGCGCGGTAGTAGCCAGTTCAAGGAAGTGGAGCGAAGTGATTCTCCCAAGAGAAGCCTTTAAGAGATAGGGGTGGAACGGTCGTCATTAGTAGTTACTTTACTATAAATAGTCGACGGCCCACTTTGTCAATTTTCAAAATCTCTCAATCAATTAGCATTTTCTTTCTTTGAACTAATTGCATATATAACTAATATGTGGTATTGGACCCGCTCCAATAGTAAGGTACTGGCATTGAGGAACTGGGGGCCCAATGAGCCCGCAAGCACGGTCCAGTAGGGCCAGCGCGGCCGGTCACCCACCAGCTAAGATCCATTCCAAGCTTGAGGAAGAATCAGATATCACTAAAGCTTACTCGAGAGTGAGGAGGAATTTAATGCTTCTTTTCAAGTGCAGTAGTATCGAGGAACCGCGGCCCAGGGCTAGGGTGGGGTAGGCCTACGAGGCCGGTAACCCGTCGGCAAAGATCCTTTCTTGCACTTGACGAGCAAGCAAACAGTTTCACTTCGCTTGAATAAGGGTAGGAATATATCCCCATCTCATAGCTCATCTCATCAAGTATACCCTCATCTTATAGGTCATAGGAATAGATTCCTTTTGAATCTGCGTGTGCCGGATCTCAGAAATAACTTACGCTATTTCCCGGTCATCCTTACCCTTTCACAGCCGTAGAAAAAGGGGTTTATTTTGCCATTAAAGTGTGGAAATCCAGTTTTAGATTGTGGGCGGTTTGTGGTAAATATAGAGTTTACACATTAAGAACAGAACTAGGTCGTCTGAGCTCGTTCCTCAAGCCATCCTTCCCCACCCACCGCCCTCGCCCCATCAACAGCAATCGTCCAGGTATTAAGTGGACGACTGTTGGGTTACAGAATCAATGCTTCAGTGATCCATGGAATCAAGATCATCACTGTGGCGCAAAGTCATTGAGAGGGCCCGACGGGGAGGTTTTGAAATGGTACATTTCTATTTGAATGTGCAAAAGGAAACCGTTGAAATAGAGAGCCCCGCGGCCATCCATAAATACAGCTACAAGAGAATGCTTCTTAAATAGAATAATGAGGTGATATGATATTTCTATTGAGGTGAACGTTTATAATAGCTAGCTTAGCTTAACATAATCGACTAGAACGAGGTTATAAACTTGTAAGTCGACGCGAACTACATAGATCATCTTAGCAAACTACATATAGATCATCTTAGTTCTTAGAGCTAAAACTACACAAACTACATAGGTCATCTTTGCGTATAGATAATCTTAGTTGTTAGAGTCGGGCCGCTCGCCCGCGGAGGAGGCCTGAACCAAAAGCTCTTGCTGCTCATTTCGCTGCATTTGTAGCCTCCTCTCGAGGCCCTTTATTCCCTGTTCCATCGCGCGCATGCGGTCTCCTACGACGGCAGGGTTCACCGGGCGCAGGTGTCTCCAAAAGGCTCTTAAGAGTATCCGGCGGTCGCGCAGGTCGTTCTCTACGTGCTGTATCTCCTCTCCAACTTGAGCGAGCCTTTCTGCGATATCCATAGTTCATCAACCGTGCTAATCAAAAAATGCTTTGATTTTCTTTTGGCTTATCGAGCCTCTATTTATAGAGTGTAGAGTAATCCCGCCATGCGGCACGAATTTGATGGCAGGCACAATCCTTACTAGTTTGCAGCAGTTGAGTACTATCATGCCTGTGTGAACAAACTAACTACCTTGCGAAGCAACACGCCCCCCCAATCACGCTGCCTGTGTGAACAAACCAACCAGCCAATCATGCTATCCTTACCTTCATTTAACGGATCAACACATATAGATAGCATGATAAAGCCGTTAACGGCGGAGTCCATATCGCATGATTAACGGATCATCACATCAATATCGCGCCGTGGCACAGAGAAAGAAAGCATGAGAGCACTAATAGATCAATTTGATATCGAAAGCATACACGATAGAGAAAGCATACGGGATCACACACTTTAGCCCGCTTGATTTTGGACTGTTGCCCATGTGTGTTTTTTTATGAAGGCTTGATGATCAGACGGTTAGGATCATTCCAAACGTGCGAATATTGGTTTGCCGCCAATGCAAGGGCTGGCCCAACATTTGGACGGTCCAGATTGATGACCATGTCTAAGGACGGTTGGGATCTTGGGATCATGAGATGGGTCATATTTAGCTTGGGTGATCTCCTTGGTAGGACCCACCCTCCATGTTGTGATGTATGTACGACACAGGTAGGTTGATAGGATTAGGAGGTGGCCGGACGTGCGGGCGTCCTGATTTGTCAACGAACTCTGTGGGTTTAAAATGAAAAACAAAAGCAAAAAAATGCGTTGGTTGAATAGTCGTTGGAAGTTCAAAAAAGTCCTTTGGCCGTCCATGGGTTCTTACCAACGAGCCGGTTTTTAGTTTTTTCAAAAGAAAGAGATTGGACAACGAGGACTTTGATGATGTCTACGTATTATATGGTGGGATTGGTCTATGATGCCAATTACAGGCCCAACCAACTCATCAGTCCAGACTGTGGGATTGGTGGCCCACCTCTTGGATGGCCCATAGCTCAAGGTCGTGCTGATCCAATGATCCTAACCGTCTGTTGTAGACACCAGTGAGATCAACTGGGTTGTGAGCTCTTTGATCATTTTATGCTTTTTCCTTAGAATAATGAAATAAGGACCTTTGTAACAGTATTGTTTGTAGATAATATTTAATCAATCTTTCTTATTTGAAACCCAATGGGCCAAGCGAAGGTTTTCTGGCTTAACGAGAGCTGGTTTGAGCCCACGACGATCTGTAATCGACGGGCCCGAGCTCAGGTTGTGACAATGTCGGCGATCAGCTCGACTGCAGTCAATGCCGGCAAATTCATGCGTTTCTTGAGCTGATCGTCAGGCTTTCGGTATCAAAAACTGGGCTCAGGTCTGATCCATTAAATTGACGGGCCTGCAAGACAGGCCTTAACTAACTCACCAGCCTGTTTGTGCTGGACCAAGCCCACCTTAAAGTGGGACAGGCCAGCCTGTTAACAGAGTTATGTTGCTGATGAGGCAACATAATACTTGATAACAACATAGCTTCATTCTAACAACATCACTAATAATGAATGGGGAAAGGTTTGATGGACGGGCGTGTAGATACCTTCTCGGGACGAACCCCTTTTTCATCCACATGGAGGGATGTCGTGGCCAATCCTGACCATGAATTTGACAGGCGACCCTCTGGATTAGCCATGTGTACTGTACCCCTGTCCACGTCAGTCCTATACTCTATCATGTATTGGACATTTCCCCTATGAACAATGGCCATATATCTTATTCTTATTTATTTCAATCAAATAAAAAGCGGTTTTTGCCATGTGGCGGTGGGCTATTGGGGTGAAACTTGCCACACATGAGGAGATGGTAAGGTGGAGAACATGTGGAATATAAGATACCAGGGCCATCCGAACTCCTTCTCGGGACGGGCCGTGGGCCTTATGTTTCGCAAAACGAGTCCCTACTTGTACTGTATGTACTGACTGCCTGCCCCAATGCAACTAGATACGAGAGACTAGAATACTATAAATGCCACGTTACTGAGTTCTGCAGAACGAGCAAGGAAGAAAGTGAGCACCTGATAGAAAGAGTACACTGAACACTGACTATACAGCTTGGAAGAATGAACAAAATTGCTTAAAAAAAAGCTTCAAGAGTGAGGAAAGGATCTTAGCCACCGGTGACCGGCTCAATGAGCACCTTTGGGCGATGGTTTCTCGATCAACTATCTCACTTGAAGAAAGATAGCCACTTTTATTAGTATTATATATATAATTCAGACTTATTTGCAAAAAAAAAAAAAGATTTTTATTCGAATGAGCTTAGTCGATGAACCATAGCAAGTTGGGGATTCACCAGCATCTAGCCCCTCCATTTCGATAGCCTGACCTTTTCCTCCTTTCTCCCATAAAGCTTCCCTTCACCCAGTCCCATATCCAATTAGTAGAGATCGAGATGGGGAGACTCAAAATGATACAAATGCGCATTTCTTCTCTGAATCGAGAGGTATCAGATCGAAGTCACATAAGTCGTGTATTATAATTGAAGTGATTTCCGGGAGAACAAAGTGGATTTATGATAAAATTATGGCATGAGAGGACCAATGAGACAGAACACTGTTGGATGCATTCCTTCGCTAGCAGGGCTTCGGCCCATCTCAATTGAAGAGTCTTCGGTCAGTAATCTCGTACTCTCGACCGGCTCGAACCACTACGTTATCCATAGATTGAGCTCGACTCGAGAGATGGAGACATAAAGGTGCGATAAAGTCCTCGGTGGGTGAGTCTCTCGATATTGAGTCGACCCCGCTCCGAGCAAGCATCGAAGGAATTAATCCAATGCAGGTCCGGGTAGGAATCAAGGAATTGAACCCAGAGAAAGCCTGTAGGTATGCTATTTTTCCGATCCGATTACCGATTCATAGGATTAACCAGAAGAGAAGGAAGTTAGGACCGGCTGAAAGAAGGACAGCGGGGAAAGTTCTCTAACCTGGGAAAACCTTAGAATCCGTCTTTTTTGGACGGAAAGGGCGAGTAGAACGGGCGCGAAAACTAAACCTTCCTTCTTCGGCCTAAACCGAGATGGTGCAATACGAATGACTACTTGTGAAGTACCATGGAATTGGGGGGCATGGCACCAACACTCAAACAAACTATTCAAGACCGGATCAGCAAAGGAAACATACATGTTGAGAACGATGAGGCATCTACGAGCGAACAAGCCGCTTGAATGGGAAAGAAGGCCGGCAAGAAAAGGCCTTGTCATAACAGAAGGAAAAGAAGGGGAGGCCGAAGAGGGCAGGCACCTCTAGGCCCGGTTACGACAAACCGGAGTACCTCTTTAGCGAATCCCTTACCGCAAAGGGGGCAAAGCAATGCGTTTAGCCCTATGGCAATAGACAATGAGAAGACTGAATGGGGACCCGTACCTATGTCTGAAAGACAGGATATACCTCCCCTAGTTGTTCGCCGCAAGACGGCAAGAAGGAACCTCAACAAACAAAGGGCAGCCCGAAGGGCCCGTCAACGGGCAATAAAAAGAAAGCTTGCCCAAGCACCAAAACAGCCCACAATAACCCAGAAATGGGTTCCAAAAGAGCACGAAGAATCTGTTGTAACAGTTAACATGGTGGGTAAGGCGGAAAAAGAAGGGCAAAATTGTCCCCGAAATAGATTCCGACATCCCTCTTGCTCAGTTGTTTGAAACTGAATCTCGGCGAACGCGAGCAAGGGCGAGGTTGGAAAGACAAAGCCAAGGATTTTCAGTGTCACGAGCAACATCGGTTGTCATATATGACAATCCCGGGGGCCAAACAGAACCCGGTGATGACCCGTCTTCCGATGAGTCCGAAGACTTGGCACGTACCGTCTCATCAGAAGTGTCAAGAGCAGAACACTTCTTTGTAACCAACGAAGACGAAATCTCCCCTAAAGAAGCCATAGCCAAACTCAACAAAAGTACCGAGGAAAGGCTAGATAAGATGATGGAGATTATAGAAGCTATGCGAGCTCTTATTTGCTCAAAAGACAAGGCAGAACAAGGAGATCCCCCAAGGTCAGATAAGATTGGCGAAACCAGTAATCCACAGAAGAACATGACCGAGGGGCAGTCCTCGCGACACGAGGAGATACGCCAATCTGAAGATGATCAAGTAGCTTTACTAATAGGGCGGAGGGATCTTCAACAGATTCTCTCTCAGTTGAATGAAGAAAGTAAAATGCAGCAAAAAGAGATTGTCGCGCCATACCCCTTTACATGGAAACAGTGGCCTTTCCTCCCAAGTTCAAACAACCCAACCTGCAGTCTTTTGACGGGAGAGGGTCCCCTAGGCAGCATATTTGTAATTTTAAGGCATTGACTGGGGGCATTGCCGGAAACGACGCTTTGATGATACGTCTTTTCGTAAGCACCCTCCGCGAGACTGCATTCGATTGGTATGCCAGGTTGCCCGCTGGAACCATAAACTCGTGGGCGGAGCAAAAAGACAAAATAAATTCCTTACGCATTTTTTTCGATGAGGACGAGAAATCCACCACTGCCCAGCTGTGTGCCACTAAGCAAGCGCACAATGACTCAGTCGATTCCTTTCTTAAAAGATGGAGAGCGTTGGCAGTAAAATGCCCAGAGCCACACTCCCACGAGAGTCTAACTGACATGTTTCGAATGAATTTTAACTCTAAGCCACGCCTGAAGCTGGTGGGCTTGAAGCTTAAAACACTGGGAGAGCTCTTAGCCGTTGCCACGGAAACAGAGGCTGCCCTCAAAGATCATGAAAAAGAGAAGGATCTGGAAGAGATGACTAAGATTTTCGTCTTCTAAAACTAAAAAGATCAATGGCGATACAAGTCGCTGGACAGGAAAAGCCCAACGCCCCCGCGCAAAAGAACGAAAACGGGGATGAGAAGAAGCAGGCAAAGAAAATCTGTCTAAAAGAACGACTCTCTAAAGTCGGAGATTTCGATGAAAGCAAGGTAGACGCCATCTTTGACATGTTGATCGCTAACGGTCAGCTGACTCTACCTCCGTGTAAGCGACCCGCCGAGATCGAGAAAGTTGATGATTCCAACTACTGCCGGTACCACAGGTCGTGGGACATACACTAAGACAGTGTTTTGTCTTTAAAGAGCTGGTGCAAGAAGGCCTCCGGACAAAGGCATTAACACTAGGAGAGGAAGAAAAGAAAGCGACTACCAACATGGTGTCTATAAGGTTTGGAGCACAGCAACCAGTCTCTATACCCGTCGAAGAGATGGATCCTCTGGACACCGAAGTTCGGGTCATCCCTGATGACTCAGAAGAGATACAGCGGGGGTTGGTAGCCGTCAATAGCCCAGATGGAGATAGTTTGTGGGTAGACCCCGATCTCAATGAGGATGACGATTGGGAAGTGGTTACCCCCAAAGCAAGAAAACCCAACAGACGGGCCATGCCCCAACAGCCGAAACTCAAATTAAAGGACGTAAGAGAAGTGAAAGATGATAAAAATAGAAGTAAGAAGCAGCCTAAGAAGAAGGAAAAAGTGCCCGACGACTCCCCAAAGCAAGAATGAAGGGTTCCGGTCACCCTTGCTGCGGCAGTTGTTGTTGTCGCTGCCGAGGCCACTTTGGACATTCCTTTGAGTTTTTTTTTTTACAATTCAAACGGACAGGGGCTGATCAATGCTGTGCTATTGTTAAGTGCTTTTACTTCATCCCGCACGAGGTGTTGCTAAATCTTCTGCGTCGCATCATCTGCCGAATTTATGAAGTTGCTAAATACCCGAAGGTGGAAATCCGTGACGAATCCGGTCAATCCTATGTATGGTGGATCTGACCGAGGAATCTAACGAGGCTCGGTATCTCTCCCGCGAATCTTTGTCTCCACGCGGAATCCGCTGTGGATAGGAAAAGGGACGGGGGAGTGCGCTAGTCAATCAATGAGCAGTATGGTATGATTTGCCCTGATGCCATGGGGAGGTGGGCTCCAGGGCGGCCCCTGGGGAGACTCCTTCGAACGTCTCTATTGAGTGACGGAGCCCTTTTGATTGAATATGATAGCTGAACCGGCAGGGCAGGTCGACTGGTCACTATGCCGAGTCCTCCCCGCTCCGTTGTCCGTCTCGGGGCTGGAATGGAACTCATGAGCAGCTCCCATTTATCGCAGTCCAAGACCGTAAACGTCGGTGTCCCTGTCAGCTGTACTCCCCAACACTTGACCAAATGAAAGAGGAGGAAGCCGGCCTTCGAGACAGAGTGATGGTGCCTCCCCCTCATGAACAGCCAGCCCGCCCCTCTAGACACATGAAGAGGGATTGGGCTTTGGGGTAGCTTTGCTTTAGCGCTTTCGTTCGTAACTTTGTAGCCGTAGGGAAACCTATGGCTGGATTGAATCCTTCCTTCCCTTCCCCCCGCCCGGATCAATATCAACTTTTTCACAGGTTCAGTTTTCGTTTTCAAAAAGCCGTATGTACGATTGTATACTCCACGAGTCACCACAGCTTCGCCTACGCCACTTGTATATAGACATTAATAGTGCCCAAGATCTTCCCTTCGCGTAGCTCATTGAACCTTCCAACAGCACTCCGTGGCCTGTGCTAAAGAAACGTGTCTTAACTAATTCCTTTGAACTCATTTCACAGATAGAACCCAAATCCTTTCATGACCCTTTTCTTTCTTTTCCTCACCCCATGATCCCTTTCCCATGTCGTGGAAGTGCAGCAGTGCTCCTTCATTCTTGTACCTTCAAGGCTTTTTCCAATATCCCCGAACACTCTTTCTGTTTCCGTAAGTGAAATGTTGAATTGAATAGTCCCAGTCTCACGTCTGCTGGAATTCCCGGAGCGGAGAAAAAGTGTCGTTTCAATCAGAGAACGTGTGGTGCGGGCTGGGCTTCCACCATGCCTCCCCGCCACGCCACCCAATAGAATCAAAAGACGCAAGCCTGTGTGCTTCCCCCTCACGGAGCCAAGTTCCAGCTCGACCGACCGCCACTAGAAGGAGGCATTGCATTCTGTTAGCTACTTATAGCATACCTATAGAGAACATCTATATAGGCAACCCTCTTCTCTATCCTACCTCGCCTGCTTGGAATCAGCCTAATGGAAACGCGGGAGCATTTCTTCTTCTTCCGAATTCCAAGTATAAATGAATATCGAAGAGTCTTAGACTATCCTTTTTCTTGTCCATCCATTCATCGTGCGTGGCCAATTCAGTTCCTTCCATGACTTCTCTTCCATTCTGAAACCTGGCCAAGAATGTCTGGCTATTCTAGAGGTAGCTAACACGTAATGGACCCCCCTCTCCAACTAGCAGTTCGTTGATTGGTAATATCATTGATACAACAAATTGTACATTCTTTCTTTGGCAGGTATTGACTGGAGAACTGGACCGGCTAGCCAGGACCGAAAGAGCCTGCTGTTGTGGACGAAGAAGTGCGTGCTTCTATAGCATTATATAGTTGTTTGAGTTCTGGGGTGGACCTATCTTATCTAACCGAGCGATAGGGCTCCGTAAAGTTTATCATTACGAATGTTACGATTCATTCGATTGGGAGGTTCAATGCGTTTCGAAACCCTCCTCCTCATTTAGATTCCTGCTCCTGCATCGGGAGTTAGGAGTATCAGTCCGTCCCTGTATTACTCGAAAGGAAGTATTATTGGACCCCTTCGGGAATTCATTCTTCTTGGCGGCTACCCGCAGTCGTTTGGGACCGGGGATTCTACTGAAAAAAGGCAAAGAATTTATATATATTTATAAATATATATATATATATGAGCTATTCATCCCTTCGGCCACCACATTGTTTTGACCAATCCTGGCCTAGGTCTTCTTTTCTGGATCGCCCCCGCGGGGAAGCCCATTCAGTTCTGATAGCAACCGTCCCTGTCCCGTTCATAACAAAAAACCACTAAACCACACATCTTTGCTTAGCATCCTAAACACCCATTACTCCATCCTATATATATATTATTATATATATATATTAATATATATACGATACGAACTCTTTGGGGACTTCTATAAAGATCTTTCCACTCATTCATCATACTATAAGTCGAAGTCACGGCATGGGGGGGGGCTCGGAATAAGAACGAGAATCGGTGTCGTGGTGGTGCTACGAGATGGCGATTTATCGTATAGAAGAATAGATCCGCGGACCTATTGATTGACCATAGATGCGAACCGATCGACCGGTATCTAAGAGAAGATAAGTAGTTCTTCATATCATCGTTCAAGGGCAAGGGGAGAACATGTAGCGGCTTGCCTAGATCTCGTATTTCCCGCGTAGTTCGTCGGTCAAACCAACGATTCTCTTCTCAAAGTAATAGAGAGAGTCTTTTTATTTTTCCGGTATGTAGCTCCGCGAGCTAGGAGCGCATCATCGGGGCAGGGCGAAAACGAACATAGGATCATCATCATGGCCCTCTTCTTGTTTCTTTTGTTTGTGTCCGGTCCGTTGTGTTTTTTTTTAAGGCCGGGGGCTGCTGTTCTGGGGCATCCAATTCCTCTTCTTTCTTTTGCTGCTGATCTCACATCGAGAGCAGCTCCTTCTTGTTCAGGGTCATCAGATGAGAGATCTTCCTCCGACTCCGAGGAATCATCGGTCAAGCGGGAGGCTACCCTCGACTCACCTCTCTCTCTATAACCCCTCCCCAGAGGAGAGCAGAAGCTCCAGGATGAGTATGTCCTGGATTCCCGGATTAATTCTCGTCCTGATCCACCATGGAATTCATTTTCGGAAGATACAAAAACATTCTAGGAGAGGGCTCGTAATGATCTTTGAGAAGATCACAAGGTGCTGAAGTGGCAGGAGAGGGGGGTGACCGGGTGGGGGGGGGTCCGTAGGTTTTTGTGAAAGGGATGCTCTTATCATGTTATTGCTGAAAAGAAAAACCGAATTCCTCTATTTGATGTCGATTCGTCCACACTTCCATTCCTTGTAGAGGAAGGCTAACTGCTTGCTGGCTGGGAGCTGTATGAGCGGTAACGTCCACGTACGGCTCCGTGAGAAGGGCGGTGGACGGAAATGGCCTTGTTGTACCTCACTCCCGTCTTCAATGGGGTCTGCTCTTTCTTTTTTGGGAGAGTATGCCAATATGATCTTAATGAGGTGCGGGGCTTTGCATCTGACATTCGTTGGGCTTCCCTCTGCGGGAGCCAGCGTCCCGGCGTTTTTGTGCAATAAACCCCTCCGGCCGAAGACTAGTGGTAGGTGGTCCCGCGGAGCTTTCGGAGAAGGGTAGCCTAGTGTGTAAGCACAGCAATGAACCGCGGCGAACCCTCAGACGACCTATCTAAGATTAGGGGGGAGATCCTCAGTAGTGGTGACCCTTTAACTCTTCCACGGACTCATACATGTACCGAATGCTCATACGGGAAAGTGAACTCCTGGGTCTGGAATCTGGGGGGTTGCTCCGAGAAATCCTTTCTTTCTCGTCCACTCCAGGGGGTGCGGACACACCTGCGCGGATTACAGGTGACGGTTACAAGAATGGCGGGGAAGTGAACAGTACCCGACGACATTCAGTTCAGGGATGAATGTAGACCCATCGGGCAGGGATAATCATTCCGGTCCTGGGAGAGGTGACGACACCAGTCTGAGCTGAGGGAAGCCCTATGAGTCACTGAAACGACGGCAGGAGGCGCACCCTAAGCCTAGCTTCTCGGAGCTGCTATTGCGAAATACCGCTTACCCTTACGACTATAAGCAACAGGGGGGCTGGGCTGCTCGCCTTCATAGAAGGGCGACCGGGCCTAGATTAGATGTTCGCCTTTTGATAGAATAGAAGGAGAAGGGAAAGGGGGGCTGTTCTCCTTTCCTTTGTAAACTCCTTGTGTCGTTTCCAAAGCCAACCTCCGCCTTTGTCAATCTACAACACGTTGGCAAAGCAACCAAACCATCACGACATAATCCAAAGGTTGCCTTTGGAAACGCGCTAAAACAGGACCGGGGCTTGTTGCGTTAGTTGTAGCCTATAAGTAGGCCTTTTTTTCTTTCATTCGAGAAGCGGTAGCTTCCGCGCCAGAAAAAAGGCCTCCTTCCTTGGCCGCGTAAGCGACACCCGAAGGGTGAGCTTCACTAGCCTCTACCAAGGAGGCATTCTGGGAAGCGAAGCTTAGCGAAGTTTCTAGAATGCAAGCAAGGTAGCTTGCTTACTCTCCTAGTAGCGTGCGTTGGCGGCAAGGCAAGGAAGGAGGCATTGGAAAGACTAGACCATACTATAGTACAGAGGCGGGATACTAGACTCTACTAGACTATACTTTAGTAAAGAGGCATTCGAGAGACTAGTCGCTTCTGACGAAGCTTGACGAATGCCGACTACAGAGACTAAAAGAGGAAGCG